AAATAGTTCCTTTGCACGAGTAAGAAACCGATGTATTTCCACGGGCCGCCCTCGTTCCGTATATGAGTTCTTTCGAATTTCTCGTATCGTTTTTCGTGGATTAGCATTTCGATGGGCATAAAGAAATCGTCTTGGTAGCAACCACCAAACCAATAGAGCAAGGGTTAGCTCTGCAGCTGGTCCACAGGTAAGTAGGTCCATTACCGGCCGGCTCCGGACCGAAAAGACCTAACGGAGTAATCCCTTATCTCGGATCGGAGATGCTAACGGGGCGGGAATCGAAGTGGGAGACCTCTCTACCGCCTGTGTCTATCTCCTGTAAAGTATGCTCCCCAGACATAGACTACGTACAGGGTAGTACTCCTGGAAAGATAGAATATCACCGCGTGAACATAACATTAAGTTACGAATGTAACTCCCGAGGGATCGACCACTATTCTAAATATAGTAAGGCGGAGAACTATTGTTCATTAGAGCGCCGGGGTGCAGAGGTTGTTCCCATCATTGAAGTCAGAGTGTGGGACTGAGCCTTCCGAATGATAAAGACAAAAAAGTGCTTTTTTTCGTTGGAAAAACCAACGCAAATCTCATATTTACTTTCTCTCGCCCTACTTCTAAGGATAGATAGAAAAGGTTGGAGAGAGTGACTTTAACCGCCTGAAATTCTCTCCCTTCTAAAGCAGCGCAAGGCGGCCCCCCCAGAACAAAGCCCCACCCCTCTTTTCTCCCTTTAATAAAAGACCCTCGCCCCGCTTCCTATTCATTTGTGGGTCGGGACCCGAAGGCCCCTTTTTTTCTCAAGAGGTGATTTCGAGAATCAATCAACCGACAAATCCGTACCCCAGGTGACTCACAGCCTCCCTCTCGCCCAAATGAAATGGGATGGATTAAATCAATAAGCTTTTTGATTGATTCAGGGCGCAGCGAAGCCAAATTCAATCAAGGCAAGGGGGGCTTGCTTTTCCTGACGCTGAGTCATCCTATTAAAATTTAGCTATGCTAATGGAACAGGAAAAGTATTCAGATGATATGGACCCCCAAGAGATGGGCGAGAACCTCCAATTGCTTAGGGGTCGCACTCTCTCCCGCTTGGTGGACGAAATCTTCTCTCCTTTTAGAATTATTTCTCCCACACACCTTTGCCCTCTTTCACCGCAGAGGAAAGAAGAATCTTCCAAATAAATATATAACAATTTTTTTTTAGTAAGTAGGGCCCCAGAACGCTAAAAAGGCGGGGGAACTAGAGTTGTCACGATAGGAAAGATAAATGACTATAAGGAACCAACGATTCTCTCTTCTTAAACAACCAATATCCTCCACACTTAATCAGCATTTGATAGATTATCCAACCCCGAGCAATCTTAGTTATTGGTGGGGGTTCGGTCCGTTAGCTGGTATTTGTTTAGTCATTCAGATAGTGACTGGCGTTTTTTTAGCTATGCATCACACACCTCATGTGGATCTAGCTTTCAACAGCGTAGAACACATTATGAGAGATGTTGAAGGGGGTTGGTTGCTCCGTTATATGCATGCTAATGGGGCAAGTATGTTTCTCATTGTGGTTCACCTTCATATTTTTCGCGGTCTATATCATGCGAGTTATAGCAGTCCTAGGGAATTTGTTCGGTGTCTCGGAGTTGTAATCTTCCTATTAATGATTGTGACAGCTTTTACAGGATACGTACTACCTTGGGGTCAGATGAGCTTTTGGGGAGCTACAGTAATTACAAGCTTAGCTAGCGCCATACCTGTAGTAGGGGATACCATAGTGACTTGGCTTTGGGGCGGTTTCTCCGTGGACAATGCCACCTTAAATCGTTTTTTTAGTCTTCATCATTTACTCCCCTTTATTTTAGTAGGCGCCAGTCTTCTTCATCTGGCCGCATTGCATCAATATGGATCAAATAATCCATTGGGTGTACATTCAGAGATGGATAAAATTTCTTTTTACCCTTATTTTTATGTAAAGGATCTAGTAGGTTGGGTAGCTTTTGCTATCTTTTCTTCCATTTGGATTTTTTATGCTCCTAATGTTTTGGGGCATCCCGACAATTATATACCTGCTAATCCGATGCCCACCCCGCCTCATATTGTGCCGGAATGGTATTTCCTACCGATCCATGCCATTCTTCGTAGTATACCTGACAAATCGGGAGGTGTAGCCGCAATAGCACCAGTTTTTATATGTCTGTTGGCTTTACCTTTTTTTAAAAGTATGTATGTGCGTAGTTCAAGTTTTCGCCCTATTCACCAAGGAATATTTTGGTTGCTTTTGGCGGATTGCTTACTACTAGGTTGGATCGGATGTCAACCTGTGGAGGCACCATTTGTTACTATTGGACAAATTTCTTCTTTAGTTTTCTTCTTATTCTTTGCCATAACGCCCATTCCGGGACAGGTTGGAAGAGGAATTCCTAATTCTTACACGGATGAGACTGATCACACCTGATCAGTGAAAAATTCTGACACCAATCATTTTCGAGTGAGTATTACACCAAGAATTAATTGACAAGCGGATGAGTTTTATAGTTGGCTATGTTGATATAGCTTAGATAGGGAAAAGATACTATATATAGGGTAGGGCTGCACTTTTAAATCCGGGGCTTTGTTCCCGAAACTCCCCCTTCCCCCTCCCCGTCCCTTACTCGTCTTTTGAAAGCCAGAACATTCGCATAGAGGAGTATCTGTATCACGCATGCTCCTCCACTGATGACAAAATGACCTTATATCCTCCTCTAGGAATTCCTACCCCTATAGGAGAGGGGAAAGAAGTAGAAGAGTATTCTGCATGAATATGCTTCTGCACTGGGAATATCTCATAGTGGGAAGGCCCAGAGATCATAAAAGATGGGATGGGAATGAAGGCATTCCAGCCCAACATAATCCGGTGAATGGGTCGAGAGAGATAGGGAGGGAGGGGGGGGGGATACAGGAAGTATAGTGAACAGTTAAGTGGCTATCCAAGCATTCAATCGGCTATGGAGGGAGGTTTCAGCAAGCGGGTAAGCCGATGATGACTAGTAAAAACTTAGGTAGGTCGATCGTCGCTCATCCCTCGTGTCCTCTCCCGTGAAGTGATTAATCCCTAAAATGGGCATGCAATCCCTATGGAAAAGCAAGTATTCCGATTGGAGGAAATTTCCACCCTCTGATGATCCATTCCGCCCCGCTGCTCAAGACAACACAGAGGATGAAGAGTTTGTATAGGACGAGAGCTAGCCTTTAGACGAATCAAGGATGACCTCTCTGAGGCACCAGTGCTAATGCCTCCTCGGCCCGGAAGAACCACTACGGCTATACATATCAGCCTCAAACGAGTCGTTGGGAACATTCTTATCGCAGAAGAACGGAGAAGGAGTGGTTTCCCTCTCTTCGGGAAGTGAGACAGACGACTATTTTCATAGAGAGAGAGCACTAGACCTGACTAAACATCATCAGCGAGAAGTCACGTCTTGCTTGCTAACACAATATCTTAAGTAGTAAATGGTAACTTCACTACATCCATTCGCCTTGACCGGATCATAGCGTTAGCGGAGTAGGGAACTCCCCCTAAGAACCGATCGGCATGTTGACCTGCTCATCCGCGAGTATGCTCTTAACATGCGTTTAATCGGTTTCGGTGATTGAATTCGAGTCCTACAGAGCGAGCGTGCCATCAAGTATCAAGTAAAGATAGGTTTGAGAAATAACTCTATATAAAAAAATAAGTGGTGCATTGTATCCGCTCTCAAGCTGTAGTTGATTGATGTAGTTGCTTGTAGTTTTCTTTTATCATCGAGATTGGGTTGGTGTTCAGTGTACCGCTACGTGGGTACAAGATCGAAAAGAATGCTTTGCATTACAAGTGAGATGCCCAAGATAAAAGGATCCGAAGGAGCTCGACTGCCAAGGAAAGGAACATCGGCTCTAACCAATGATTGCCAGTTCCTAAGCTCCGGCCTAAAGACAACTGCCTTCTCAACCCACTCGTACGGCTCGTTCACAACTCTCAGGTCCCACCCGATTTCTGATAGAATTGCTGGTCTGCTCCGCTGTAAAAGCCGGCATTTATGGAACTGTTGCCACCAAGAATGTGTCCTCTGGCGTTGGGGACCCCATCCTCGGCTTGGGCATGGGAGTCAAATGTATCAACCTCAGTGAGTGTGGCCAAGAATCTTTCTTGGGTCATCAAATTGGGGTTGCCATAGGGAACGCCACCTCGTTCAAGCACAAGAACTCGATAGGACTGTGACAAGGTGGCGGCCAACGGACAACCGGCAGTGCCACCTCCTACAATTATATAGTCATAGTAATCCTCCGATGGAAAGTTTTTGGCGTTGAACACAAACTTTATATAACTTGGATCTGGTGCAGAAATTCAACAAAAATGATTAGCTTCTATTTTAAAAACTGAAGCAAAACAGACGACAAGAAAAGATAATTTTTATGTTCTAATGAATGTCGTTTAGGTCTAACTGTATTTAACTCATGTTAAGTGGAAAATGGAAATTTCTTTTTTTTGCATTTAGCAACCAAACGGCTTGAATTGATTTAAGCGCTTAACTCTTAGCTCTAAGACTGAATAAGGCATCTACGGATATGAGTTCGGAATCATAAGTAGGAATTTCTTGAAAGCCGAGAAGCGTTATAGGGCGAGGGGCCTAGCGTCTTTCTCGGAATAGCTATCTAAAGTACCCAAGCCAAGGGCAAGGTTGATTTTTCCTATAACTCTATCAATTCCGATTGAATGCCCATCTTTAGAAAGCGTTTACCCCGCAAGAGAGGAGGATTGATGGACATAGGCTGCAGATGGACCAGAATATGCTGTGGGACTTCTGACGTTCGTTCCTCCTTATCTTGCCCGGTAGGTTGTTACAGAAAGAGCCAAACCAAAGCAAAGCAGGGACTGATTCCACATGGGGAAAGAAAGGAGTCGGGCTAAATAGCGTAGATAAGAGTTTTCAAGTTAGGCTTTTTTGAAAGAAAATGCCTTTTGTTGTTGTCGCGTCTTAGGGTCTTATCGGCTTTGAGGCTAGTGACCTTCTCCGGTCTGTGATGGAAGCAATCTCTCTCCGGTCGGTTCGACTGTTAATGGTTTAATGAATATCTCCTTAGGAAGAAAAGGCTCTTTGGCTCTTTGCAATAAGCGCTGTTCGAGGAATAACCACATCCGCTGCTGTGAAACGGTCTTACAGTAAGCGCTCTTAGGCTAATAACCGCTGTTCGTTAATCTAGCGTTTTCGATTTTCACTAATCCGAATCTAGGGGTTGTTCACGAATGTCCTCTTTCATAAGAGCAAGGTGGTGAGTAGGCAACGTCGTTTTTAAGTCATTGATAGACCTCTCCTACTATACAGAAAAAGAATCCGATTATGTTATGTGCATTTTGCCGGGCTTAGCCCTAGATACCCTCCCTACCCCTTTCGACGCAGCAATGAGAACAGCAGGGGTTGCTTTACTTCTTGGCGGAGGAGTGAGTGACTCTTCTTCTTTTAGGCTGGCATGGTCTTAGAATGCACGATAGAAGTGCGGACTAAGAGCTGTTTAGCGGGATAAACCCTGTGGGATAACGGTTCTTTTAAGGCATACCTCTCTTTCTGATTCTGACTGTCTTGCGAACCTTGCTTTAAAGCTTTCACGTGGGCAATTGATAATGTCAATATTCTAACTCCTTTTTATTTTTCGGAGGAAGCTTAAACAGAAAGAAGACGATTTTCGGGCCTTTAGCAGACGATTTTTCCACTTTCATTAGACGCTCTCCTGGCTTTAGCGGAATAACAGCAGTTGGTAATATTATAGGTAAGAAAGAAGCCAATGTCCCTAGTATCAGGAAGAGGGTTGACGAAATCATAGGGTGCACATTCATATGATTCTAGAAATTCCTTTTTCATGTCCGTTCCCAGGCGAAAGACGGCTATTCTTCGCATCTCGAAATTGAATTCCGTCTTAGCCGTGGAAGGCAGAAATCCTATCCCTTCCAGCTCTCATCCTAGGATAGTCTCAAGCAGAGGTCTTACAGGGAAGGGAGTTAGCAAGCGAGTAAGGTTCATCAGCAAGAGTTAGGCCAGGGGGAAGCTCACTCCTGTCCATATGATATGGCTTTTCCCTTTCAATGGGTCATGTTTAACTCAGCCTATACCCCACCGCCTCACGAATAGAAGGGTAGAGAACGAGATTCCATTCCACGGAGATGCCTAACGGTCACTTTGGTCCCCCACCTCAAGCAAGAAACGAAGCCGAAGAAGAAAGGCTCTAAGAGACCTGTTCTTTTTATTCTTAGCGGCTTGATCGAGCAGCCTTTTAGATAGGATAGCGAAAGAAATGTCTAGCAAGCGGGGTTGGGTACTCCCGTATCCCCCGCAGCAGCCATAGCCGGGCAATTAAGGTGCTTTTACTTGTAATTCTTATTAACGAACAATCAGAAATGCTAACCTTGTTTCATCCGAAGAGACGAATAAGAAAGCAGATCGGAGAACCCCAGGCATGGAATGTTGGTCGAGGCTAAGGGGAACTCCACCTACTCGCTCACTTGTTAGCAAGGTTGGAGTCCTTATCCGCATCTATCTTACTAAACGGAATCGCCCTAATCGAAATTTCGATGGATTGCCAAAAAAATAGAGCATATCGCACCCCAGAGGGGGCCAGTACCCGCACGTAAGGACTATTTGCCCGCTGCCACAGTTAAAAGCACGGATCGAACGGGGTAAGTATCTTTGTCCCTTCCAAGTCAACTTTGTCTCTGAATGGGGATTTAAATACTAATGGGGGGTTCTTTTTAGTGCCCGCTACTATTCTCAGGATAGAATGTATGAGGCAAGAGCATGTTGCTCGCAGTTTGCATTTCTTCGGGGGCGTGAGTCAGTGAAACCCGTGTTGTTCTTCCCCCCGTTCCCTCATTGGTTTATCAGATCCTCCATCTCTGGAAAGAGAAAGAGAGTTCGGAAGAAGATTAAGGGAGAATAAGTAGAGGAGAGGATGGTTAATCAAAAGATAGATGGCCGGGTTAGAGCTTGCTGGTTAGCTGGGCGAGAAAATAGAAAGAAAAATAGAGAGATGGAAAATGAAGTAAGCTTGAGCCTGCGGAACCAGTAATGGATCAAAGCAAAGGATAGCTTTTTAGCTGCGAGCGGATGAGCGAGAAATGGAAGTGCCTTGTTAAGCGGCTCCTTCCTGCCCCTTACCCCTTGGTGTAAATCGGCTTGGATTCTTCTGCTTTCTCATCTGCTCCAGTCAATGGTCTCTGCTCGAAAGTCCCATTGCATGAAAAAACTCAAAAAAGAATAGGTGATCGTAGGTCAGCCCGTAGGTAAGTTCCGGTCTTTCATTGAGATTTTCTCGTTCATGATCTCTAATCCTTTGAGTAGATTGGGCAGGGGTAAGACTATGCACATAGCTTCGGTTCCGTCTTGTTTGCCAAGGAGATATGGTTGCTTTTCCTTCTTCAGTAGGCTTTCCCGCAGGTTCGGTTACAGATAGGATACGCGGGTCAAAGGGAAGGCTTGAGTTCAGAGACGAAGTTGGCTTTGAAGGGACAAACTTTCAGACAGTTCCTTACTTTCTATTCTCTAATCTCTCGCTTCCGACTCCTATATTGAAACTCTAAGGTACGAAACTATATATTTAGTCTCTGTCCCGGACTACACAAATTCCATAAACCCCGTGTTTTTTGATGCAAATTGTGTCAAGAGAGTAGTTTCCGCAAGATATTCCATAGGTGGATTTAAGCGGAAGATCTGCGTGATCTGATCTTTCTTGAGGACTAGTAACTGGTCCTGTAGCTAGAAGTCCCCATGAGCTCCCTCAATTCCTATTGAGATTGAGAAAGGGTCCATAGGCTTCTCTCTCAAGAACATAGGGTTCTCTCTCAAGAACATAGGCTTCTCTCTCAAGAAAGCGGGTCTTAGTGGGTAGTATAGTGCCGTTCAAGCGTACTCCCTGCGGGTAGGGTCTAATACCCCTTATTGGCATGAGGAACTGGGCTCCCAATTCTTCATCCTCCTTTTTGAGCTGTAAGACCAGGCAAGGGATCCCGCTTAGTGGGTTCGAGTTCAGTAACAGAACCTCCTAGCCTGCCCTTTTTTAATAGATATCTAGGGTTGTCGGCACCCTTCCTCTCCCTCTCCCTACCTTTGGTCGAGCTAGTAAACTTCCTCAACTGGAGAGGGAAGAATAAGCTGCAAAGCTCTGCTGGTGAATAGCAGATGATGCTCGATTAGGTATGCCAATCCGGCTGAAGGCGCGTGTCTGATGTTTCGGTAGGATGTTGCTATGTCCGCTTTCAGCCCGTAAATCGAAGGCTGTTCTTCCCATAAGGGGGATGACGTTATAGGGTTCAAATTAAAGAATCTTATAGGTGGAACTAGACATCGAATAAATATTCGTGCATCTCCTAATCGGCGTTTTCTCATCTGACTTTGCTTTGAATCTCCCCTTTGATCTAGGGCGCTTCACACGAGAACTACTAGAAAAGGGGAAACCCCAATCGCCAATCGCATCGACAAAACAACGCCTGGTTGAAATCAAGGATTAGAATCCGTTCGCGACTTGGTTTTTCAGTTCAGATAATAAAACTTTCAAAGGAGATTCTAGACTTGCAATCAATCCCTTTTCTTATTAGGCTGAAACCGAAAGCAAAAGACCTCTTGGTGTGGGGGCACCAGATCTCCACTTTAAATACTAGGAATTATTAAACGGACTAGCAAATGTAGGGCTTCCCAGGGGTCTAGGAAGGGAAGCTACGAAGTCTTGGAGGTGGTATCCATGTTCATGAATATCTTATCGAATTTGCAGGTTTTCGTTCAAGAGCCGGTAACTGAGAGTGGCAGCCTGTAATCAATTTGGCGAGTACGGCAGATTGCTTTCTGTTTTTATAAGAAAGACTATCTTGCTTGGGGAAGCTCTTTCACTTCTAGAAGCCTATAAAGATGGATCCGCGCCTTTATGCCAGCGGGACAGATCTTGATGTATGGTACTATGTGAGGAAAAGTATGTGAACCTTGTTACCATACCAATCAATAGGCTGTCGAGAACGGGAAGAAGACTTCGGCGAAGAAGAAGTCGCTACCAGCAAGAAGAAAGATAAGCGGGCATAGGCTGCTTTTGACGTTGGTCTGGCGTAGCCAGTTGGCTAGTTGGTTTCTTAAGTCTGTTTACTCCTTCGCCTTGGATCGATCTCACGAGAAGAGCTCCCGACCTCCCATACCTCAGGTGATGCACTTATGGATCACTTGTACGGAACAGAATATGCCTCTTGCTCCTCCTAATGCATTCGTCTGTGTAGTTGATGTAGTCTGGTTATGAAAAGGAATCAGTCAGAAGGAAGGGCTCTGTAGAGCATGGGGAACGCTAGTTCAGGATTGCCATGGTTCGGAGGGTGGGTGACCCTACTCTGCCAGACAAGACGTGTACCGGTCGTACCCGAAAGTGAATAAGGCACTCTTTGTCGGTCGCTGGCTTTTATTAGAACCAATTGATGCAGATCGCTAACCTACAAATAAAGAGACCCGCTCCGATCATCCACACAGCTACCATTTGTTTGATATGGTTTACCCGATGATCCAGTATTGGCTCATTCGGAGGGTGCCAATTCCCGATTCCTATACGTCCTATGCGTCGAGTGAGGCAGTTACCGCAAGTGATGAATCAGCTGCTACCGTGGAATCCTCGCCCGGAAGCTCAAGCTCCCCCAATGCCTTTAATCGATTGTACCGGCTCTCTTTTCGTCGAATCGTAACCGGCGTCTCGTTGAATTGGACGTAGTAGCAGTAGGAGAAGACGAAGAACCATACCGGAGACTCGGGTAGCCAGATAAAGGTCACCTTATCTCTGTCTCGTCACCTACGTGATATAATAAAAGGCTAGCTGCAGCAATCACTGGAAGCCCACTTAGGCACGCAATTCAACCCTCAGCCCAAAAGGGAGCTGAAACTCATGATAGAAGCCCACTTTCGTTAGTGAATATTCGACATGTCAAAAGATGTTTGTTTTACTCCCTTCTTCCTTAGCACAAGCGCTAAGCGATAATAATACCTTGCAATGAACCGAAAGGTGAGAGGCAGGGCTCGGTCTCAAGGTTCAAAGTCACTAGAGAGTAATTAGTTTGATTGGCCAACTGCACGAGTGAAAGGCGAAAGTCAAGATTACGTGCAACCAGGTGTAACGTGTCAAAGGTCACCGAGTCGTCGGAAAGGGGAATAGGTTGTTTTGCGCATCCAACAACTGAAAGAGTTTGCGGAGAAGGGTTGAGTTGCGTAATAGCGGATTCGTAGGTCAATAAATCGTTGGATTTGAAATCGAACTCTCCACCTTAGCACAAGCGCTAAGCGATAATAATACCTTGGGCGGATAGGAATTGAGACTTTAAATGGTCCGCTCTTCTCTCCTCGTGATCGAAGCTGACCCCAGAAGTTGGGTATTCCTTCTTAAGAGGACACAAAACCTCCCGATCTTGCTAGCCGGGCTCAGTCTTTCAAGATTCAATCTTTCCCCTTCCCCCCTTACGTAATAGGGCCTGGTCCCAGGGAATCGCTCTTATAGTAGGAGGTTTACTATGTCCCCAACTTCTCTTTATTAAGAGACTCGGTTGTGTACTATAAAAGAAATGGATTGTACCACAAGCGCTGATCCCAAAGAAAGGAGTTGGCTCTTCCTTAGCACAAGCGTTAAGCGATAATAATACCTGCATCCATGCATAAAGAATTAGGTTGTAGGGTCCTCGAAGCCCGCCCGCCAAAGGGCTAAGTCGAGCGATTCCTCTGGGGATCTAGCTAGCTATAGTATCACACGATTCTTTCATCTTCTTTTCACATTCATTCTAGGTGGAAAATCGTCTACTTTAGAAGGCTAAGCTAAGGCTTTCCTCTTTGTGAGGAATTCCCTCCAGGTTGTCCGCTTTATCGGGGTCACTCTAAGTCCGAACGCAGGACATCTTATTCACGAATTCTTCACGAACCCCTTTTCTAAGAGAATCGGTTTTGTACCCTAAAAGGTGAGTTCTTTAAAAAGACCTGCATACTATCTTATAGAGGAATTCATTGGTTCATCTCCTGGTTCTACCTCTTGATTACCTACCCAATGGGGACGGGACATAGGCACTCTTCTCTTCACCCAGGGCTTTCTTTCGTTTGTGTCTATCTATCTATCTATTATAAAGTATTTTCCTATCCTCCACCCCCTTAGACATAGACAGGCATTCCGCTATCCCGATTGTCTTACTGATTCTCTTCGCCAAGAAGAAGAAATCACTTTCCCTAAAGAGTGAGTCTTTGTATGGGTACAAGGATGGATTGCTCTTTGCCCGAGGGAACTCTCAAGAGAAGGAGGAGCAGCACATATTATTGCAAACCAGTTCTATTAGAAAATGAGTTCTTTCCGGAAAAAGACCTGCGTACTATCTGATAGAGGCAGTCAGTGGGGAATCTCATTGTTATGACTGTTGATTGCCTACCAATCGGAGTCTGAGTAAATATAAGGGTCCCGTTAATCCCGAAACGAAAGTCGAAGGAACCGCGGTAACCCCGCCAAATAAAGAAAATCAAAGGGGTCACGCCTTCAAGCCCGTTAACCTAACTCCGAATCGCCATTCCACGAGTGTTGCTCGGTAAACCCGAAAAGCTGGGTGGACTTCATAGCCCGGTCACTCCGATTGTCTTAGTGAACTGATTGTGTACCATACTAGGTGGTTCGCCTCTGATCCCTAAGCTGAGCTCCAAAGTCTGGATTTCTTCCTAAAGCGAAAGTCAGGACATTGCCCCCTTTATCCGGATCTGGCTTTCCTGGGTGGTCACGTCTCAATAGAAGTAGTAGCATCACATCTTATTCTACAACCTCTTTAGTAAGAGAATCGGTTGTGCTAGAATCAATGGCAGAGAATGCCCTCTTGTCGCAAGTGAGCAGACGATTTCTCCCTGACATCACAGAAGACGATTTTCGGCATATGGCTACTTCTATTCTTGGGCATCCCGCCTCAAATAGACTAGGCTCCTTCATTCATGCCTTCTCTTTATTATTAGTAAGCCCCTTCATGCCTTTTCTCGGTTACTCTTTCCCAGTTCCTAGCTCTAAGACTAGTGGAAGAAGGGGCAAGAGTGGCTTCGCTCCTACACCTTCCTACACGAAGGGCTGCTCTTACTCTTAGGAGTTCTCTTTCCCTGTTGCTAGAGTTATTTCTTCTTAGTTCTTTCTCTCCTAGTTATTCTCCGAGGACTGCATTTAACCATCTATGAACTTCTAAGACTGATTCCTTTTTCTCTGATCTTTCATGCCTGACTCTTGAATTCTGTAACAAAAGAAAAGAGATAGGCGCCTAGATAATTAGTGGTTTAGCTGTATTGCTAAATCAGTACCTTCCCCCCTACCCTCTACTCTAGTATGCTATTGACTTCCTTCTGTGATCTGCCAACTGCAATACATAGTTCCAAGGGAATGAAGATAGGACGTTGTGCGGTAACTAGAAGTGAGTATACTAAACCTTCACGCCTGCTACTTTTATTGATATTGATGAATGCGGGGTAAGGACTCTTATTAGATAGATGTGGGCTAAGGACTGTGTTGACTGAAGCTTTCGACATCCCGGAAGGACAAGGGGAGCATCGAGAGGTTGAATCCATAGTAAATAAGATGGCATAGACATAGAATGGGATTTTTGGACAAATGCCAAATGCCACATAAGAAGCTTTTATTGACCTTTTTTGCCTTTCCTCCGTCTTCGTCACCTGATGACTTTCCTGCTTTACTTTGTCGGCTTTGGTAGGGTGGTAGCATGTCCTTTAGCAAGGCTAGGCACCTTCCTTAAAGGAGGCAGCATCCGATCTTTAGCATCCTAGCCAGGGAAATCCCCAAATCGCGAGTCCGGGGCATATACTTTTTCTTTATCCCCCAGAGAATCCGACAAGAAAGAAGATAAAATAAAGTACATATATATGGGCAAGATCCATATTCCATTTCTAACAGTTCCTTACTTTCTATTCTCTAATCTCGTATGGCAGCTTTCAGTCTCATCTTCAGTTTCGGGACATTGTTCCTATGCCTCTTTGAAGTGAAGCCCTTATATCGAATGATTCAAGACATTTGATTTTATAATAGAAATGAGAGGACAGCCGAATTGACAGAAAATAGTCTGAACTTGTTGATCAACTCTCTTTGTTGAAGGTCCTACCTTAACAGTCGATCATGCGCTCACACTCGATCATGCGACAGTCGATCTGTCCATCCGACTACATTCACTGGGGGGTGAGGTTGTCCAATTTCAATTATGTGCCGCTCGTTGACATCTAGTTTCCATTGCCGGTGTGAGAGATCTTCCTTCGGTTCTAGTCAAGTATGGCAGCTTGAGGTCTCCTATTTAACTTTCACCAGCCATTGGGAACTCAAATAAACTTTCATTTAACGGCAGGCGAGAAAGGTTCTGAAAGAAAGAAAGGTAGAAGGGGGGTTTGCTCCCGTTTCGGGGTTCTCTTGTGGACTGGCTGTTGACTGGCCTTTGCCTGGGGAGAAAACCGGTGCTTTTAGCTTAAACGGATTTTAACTGGATCGGAGCCTTTCGGAAATCCTCCCTTTTTGGCTTCACTTGAGCGGTTGACGCAATCCAAGAGGAAGAGGAAGCTAAACCCGTGCTGACGAATAACCAAACCCCTTAATTCGTCGAGTAAAGTAAATAGGGAAGGTATAGGTTTGCTATGAATGACCCAGTATCGAATACAGGTAATAATATCAGCAAAAGAACGTTCTCCCGTGCTTCCAGACATGCTGAGCTCCACATATTCATGTACAGAAAAAGCGGGGGGTCGATTCTGTGAAAGATAGGATCAGTAAATGGAAATTCACTGAGATTTAATTTAAGTGAGATTTTCAATAGTGGTACCGAGGGTGTCTTTAGAGTATACCGAATCAGTATAGCTATCCTTCTTCTCTTCTGACACAGCAACGAAATTTCAATCAGTATAGAAAAGAAGTGATACAATATTTCTTTCTTCCTTAGCGCAAGCACTAAGTAAGCAAGCTACCTCTATCTTCTTTAGTCAATTCTAATTGTTCACTCTTAGTTGACCGTTCCGCTGGGGCTTCCTCTTTGAGTGGAAGCCCTGCGCTGCACCCCAGTGTTGAATTTCTTGATCGACGAAACGAGTTATTGCCTTTAAGGGTTCTTGCCCGAGATGAGTTATTGCCATTTCATTTTTACGGGGGAAAGGAACAGACTTTAGTTGACGGAAAGGAAATGTATATTGATACGTTCAATCTCGTCCCAACATAGCCCCCAGCCCTCTCCTTACGATGATTCCAAATCCAGGATAGGAATCAAAAGTTATTCCATGTATGCCTATGATGTAGCACCAGGCGGATTGTTAGCTAGTGTGTATCATCTTACGAGAATACAGTATGGTGTGGATCAACCGGAATAGGTATGCAAATAAGTCTTTGCCAAAGGGAGGAATCCAATCCTAGAATCCCATCTGTTTTCTGGATTTTGAAAAGTGAAGATTTTCAAGAACGGAAATCTTTTGATATGTTGGGAATCTCTTATAAGTTTCATCCACGCCCGAAACGTATCTTGATGCCTGAAAGTTGGATCGGTTGGTTTTTTATTCTATTGCCCCAATTTCTATGAAATAAAGGATGCTCATTGAATGAATCTTAACTTATACGACTCCAGATATTCTATAAGATTATTACGTTCTGTTTTCGATGAAACAGAGTAACTGGACTCTCGCTCGTATTCTATTCTGGAATAAAAAAGGGCTTCATTTATATTCCTAAATCTGGAAGATATCATATCTATTTGGGATGAGCAGAGCCGATTTCACTTTAGTAGAGACTTGGTTCGGTATCTTTAATGGCGAGGGAGAGTTAGACTCCGTTTCAAAAGAAAGGGGATTCTCACATAATGACGATCAAGTACCAGTTGAGGAATATAGATAAGAATAAATTGGGCCAACCCGCGAGCAAGTTGGAGAAAGCGCTTGATGAGCCCCTCCAAAAAGTAGAGTAGTTCCGGTGCAACCACATATATCCTACAGAAAAGTTTTGCTGTTTCAATGAGTCGGTACCCGATGTTTCGACCAAGGAACAAACAACCGGAAAAACCATTCCCTGCAAAAGGGATGGGACCCCCGACCGCGCTTATGACTCGTCCGTATCGTCTCTCATGCCGTATCCATTCTCGTTTAGGTCGACCGCTCTACGATGGCTAAGCTTTTTTCGAGAGAGGCAGACTTGGACTTGACTGACAAAGGTTTCCGAATTCTAATTATTAATGCCATAGTTATACTCCCGCCGCATTGATATTCTTTGAACAGCGGTTGCGCTTTGAAATCAAGGTAGTTGTTTACTTGCTCAACCATAATACCAGGGGCCTATCAATGACAGGTAAACTGTGCTATAAAGTACTAGAATATCATCCCGTATGGCTTTCTCCTCTCTCTTATCTTCGATCAAGCTACTTCGTTCCTTCTGTGATGAGAAATTCCCTAACGAAAGCTAGCCTTCTTCCATCGGATGCATTATCTAAAGGGCAGAGGTTGGGTAAACATGCTACAGATTCCGTAGTTCCATTATTGGATTAGCTTACATTACCAAAGGTTAGAGGAAATGTCGTAGATCTCAGTTGAGAGACTGAATGCGGATTTTTTTTTAAGAATTTAAAAGGAAAAGAAAGACTTCGTCCCACTCTCGGATAATGAAATCACCAAATGCTGCTCGACGAGCCTCTCCCTGAAGAAAAAGACACTCCGGCCTAACATAACAGCACTTTCCTTACCCGTTGTGCTCTGTCTGAGATAAGGAGCAAAAGGCTAGACGGAAGACCTCTAATCTACCAATCAATCTAGCTAGCATCCTATGATTTTTGTTCCAGAGGCCAATAACCCGAAAGTAAGTATTTACATCTCCTGCCAGGTGTAAGATAGAGGTTTAAAGCTCTCTTGGCAGCCTCTACGCTACGCCCGGTTCACTCTTTTCATAAGGGCTTTACCCGCTCAACCATCAGAAGGGGGCTTTTCCCATCATGCCATGGAGTGAGTAACTAGCTCGGCTAACCACTAAGTCGCTCATGCACAAATTCTTACAAAAAGGGGAGCCCCGCGAAGGGTGGAGATGAATCTATATCTGTCAATCACAAAGCCAAGACATCCCCCAAACGTAGATTGTAACAACCAACGAATTTCTTTTCTATTCCTGTCTGGTCTAACCAATTCTCGAGGTTTAATGGCCTTTGGCTGCCTCCTCTTCCTTGCCAGTTGAGCTACTTCCACTCCTCTTCCAATTTGAGTTTCCTCCTCTGTTTAGTTTGAAACTGAAAGGCATAGAAGCTCTCTAGAGAGCTACCGTATCCATGAGGGGCAAGCCAATGCTTTAGAGCTCTTTAGCTGCCTCTGCACGAATTCTTCTTCCGGTTGGAAAACTATACCTCTTCTTTCGTCTTGCGATTGGATGAACCAGCAAGTGTTTTTCATGCATTGACCTCGGTATCGTAAACACATATCTACTGCTTGCTGCCCTTGAAAGTCCCAAAACAGCCTATTTTAGACCCTAATTTAACGTTGCGCCGAGAGTTATCGTTAAATCCAATGGCAAGAGCCCTAACCTCGGCTGCTGCCCCGGGCTGTCATATGTTGGGATCGCCTGCCCGAAGGGCCTAGATCTGAGTCTCCTATTCTGTTTCTGTTTTAGAGAGATAAACCCCCTTTACTTTACTAAGTCTGGTGCCTCTGTTCCTTGGGCCCTATCATCAATAGTAAGCTAATCCAGTTATGCATGTGTTCCACAGCTCTCATTTGAATCATTTGCCCGGAAAAGAGCTAGATCTTAAAAGTCCCGCATATACCGCTGCGAAAGGAAAGATAGGAACAGGTTTAGTTGAGGCAGAAACTCTGGTTGCTTTGAGCTCCCTCATTGGGATCAAACCGACCGGCAGAGAGCGAACAGCCTACTTTAAGTAGTTCTATTGCTGGTAAGCTTAGCCGCCTGAACACGACGAGACTCTCTTTAACATATGATGTCGTCGGAGAAGTTTCTAGACTTCTTTGCCTTTGGCTTCTTCCGGTATGATGGAATTGACTAGGGTTCACCAGAAATAATTAAATAGCTAGATAAATACAAGAGCCATTCCGTCACTACAGAATCTGTGAGAAGTGGAAGTATAGTTTTTGTTTATCCTGGCGACCTAGCACCAGTGCATTCGAGAAATTTCAAGTCACATCCCTTGGTGGGAAAGAGCAGCGGCATCCTCAAGCTAAGCTATGTCATCCACAGGTCATGGAAATCAGGAGTTTCGCGCGTTGTTCCATCTCGAATTGAAGCTCGGTGTGCTCGCCGGTCGGTAACTCTTATTCGAACTGCCACGGTTAGGTCTCACAAAGACCTTGCCTCGTCAACAGTACTTGCTTACTTATGAAAGCCGCTTTCAATATAGCAAATTCTGCGCATTGCTCAGGGGATTTAATAAAGATCAGTCCAGGCGGAGGAAGTTTGATATTGGCATGTGTCTGGTAGCATTTTGAACCATATCTAGTTAATTAGTAGGAATTTTTTTATGGAAGCATACGAAAACATAAGAATTTGAACTCCTATCCGAGCTGCTGGGGCCTTGATCATGCCAGAGTTGGAATGCCGAACACCCGCTCTTCTTGATTTAAACCCGATTAGGTTGCCCGCTCTCTCTATGGATAGGAAGATCCGGAGAAAGCGGCAGTGGAAGCAACGAAAAGAGCTCCGTTCCTCGCCCAGACACTCCAATTCTTTTGGTCGGGCTACTCCGTTCAAACCATCAATCGGCGGTTCCTTACTAAGAGATTAAACCGGAATGAGATATTATCTCTGTTGGCTTCGCTTCGTGGACAAATAGGAATGGTACTTGACCGCCTATTCTTAAATAAAAATGGAAAATACTAAGACTAATACAAGGCTGGTTCCAAAGCAGATTCATTCAAAGCCGGTTCATCCAATCACAAAGCAAAAGAAGGAGGAGGTTACCCGCCGACGGAAAGGAGAGGGGACGGGGGTTGACCCGCAGTAGTAGTTGAGTTGTCGGAGCGTCTATACGGGCCTTCGATTGGGGTGAAGCTAAAACGGAGTTCCTTTCTTCTTTGTCCGCTTCAGTTGGAGGTGAGTCTTTTTCTGATGGTTATTCCTCCTAATCTACGATGTACGCACCGCGGCGGTCTCAAGATCTTTCTTTATCTTTATTCTGGTTTTGTTTTGAGAGTAGCCCCCGAGCGCATCTTCCTTTTTGAATGAGCAAAGGTGTGGGCCTAGGTTTAGTAAAGAGTAAGGGACATATCGACGAACTGCGGATTAGCTCTTTCTGTTGTACGCTGCTGCTGTTTGATACATTTAGGTGGAGCAGGTAAACTCCCTCGGGGCGTTTCGCCAAGCCCTTTGACACCTTCTTTCTGGTCTATCCTCTGACGATATTTTATGATTCGACGGAGGCCCTCCCTCAGGCATGGTAAGCAAGTAGACTACTTTGGCCCTATCAACTTAGTTTGCGCCGCGTAGATATCTAGCATCTGGACGAGCAGCCACCGTTTCGGATCAAAAAGTAAAGAGGGCGCCGCCCGATTCTTTCTTTTCTAGTCCCTCCACCGAACCAGATCTACTAAAGACTTCAACGGTTTCTTTTTTTTTTTGGTACCGGTGTTGGAATTTCGTGGATAAGTCGTGACAGAGCCGATGAATCCAATTATGAAAGCAAGGCTCCCGCTAAATAAAATTTTGAAAGTATCGCGGTTAGTTCTTCCGAAAGGAGGTGGGGCGAGAAGCCCGTCTTAGTCTGTATAAATGGTGAAACGGGCGCAAAGGAACGTAGCGAAGCGGAGTAGCTCGATAGACGAACGCGGCTTACCCCACTCAGCCGAAAAGCGAGGGTCCGGAGGAGAACTACCCTTTTTCTTACGATTGGCATTATCAGGTACTCCCCCAGCAGTTTTGCCGAAGCAGCGATATACTTCATTTCTTTGTCCTTCAACTAAAACTAATCCAATGGAACTAGGAAATTCATAGGAAAGCCCTCAAAAGATCGGATAAGGCAGCTCATATAGTTCTTGTCTTTCTATCTCCATTTTTCAACCACAGGACCCGAGATTTCCGTTTCATAAGAGACTCCTCCGCGTCAAGCATTGCATTAAGTTCATATAGTTTTCGAGTTTAATCCATCGCTGCTTGCTCATTTCCTTGGTCCTTCGCAAGAATGGTTTCTCGTACAGCTCATCCTTAAGGACGTTGATTCTTTCAGCTATTTTGCCAAAGGTGGTAACGTTCTAACCTTTCAGCGCCTCTTTGACCGCTTTAAGCTTTTGGACACTTGGAACATGGGGTTGCCCTCAACTCGGATATTCCACGCTTGCTTCACAGTTCGGAGAAAGGGGGGATGATTAGACAGCGCATTAATAAACCTTAAAGGTTTATGGCTGTGCTGCACTGAGTGATTCAACTGAATAATGCCTGGGGCATGGTCAGATAGTCCATTAGTACCAGTAATAACTCTAGCTTCGGAGAAGAGAGTAACAATCTCACGGTTAACCAGAATTCTGTCTAACTTGCAAGCTATTCTTCTTCGGCCTTCGAAAACTAAGAGTTTGGTTGAAACTATTGTTGATAGATATCACACGCTTTTTATTGTTATATATATATATATATAACGTTATAAGTATAACTAACTGAAAGCGTCCGTTCACGTCAGGAATAGAGGTTGTTGATGTAGTTGCTTGTAGTTTTCTTTGATTTTTCTCGAGTTGGTGCATATTGCATATATAGGCTCCGGAGAGAGAATCAATGTTCGGTAGTACGCCTGGTTCGCCAGGTTCTACCACTGCAGGGCCCAATCATACTCAAAAGAAGAGTATGATCTTGGCTCAGAAGGAACGCTAGCTATATGCTTAACACATGCAAGTAGAATACGGCCGTGCTTGCTCGATCAGTGGAGTGAATGGACTCCACGGGTGAGAGACCAAAAAGGAGCAGCGGGTTAAAGTCTTCGCTCGCTTTCCAACCACCGAAAAATGGACTTCAAAAAAAAAGAGGGAGAATACCTTTGCCTGACATAACTACAAACAAGCAACGGATGAGTGCCCTAGCGCGAAATGGAAATCGAAAAAGAAAAGATTTAACGGCTCCTTTGCGGGATGGGAAGCATCCCCCCTCCCCCCTTCAAGTAGACAATTCGAGATCCCCCTTGCTTAATTCACTCAATTAGCAATTTAAATTGGAATTGGAATATTCCCCCGCTCGAAAGAGTTCGCTCATCATCCTTTCCCTCGCCAAATACGGGGGACATGTTACCATGTATCCAAACGGAGAAGCAGAAGCAGAAGAATAGGATTGAGATTGCCAAAGACCTTTTGGGGGAAGTCAAAAACGGTAGCAGTTGGGGACGCCTAGTCCATCATACTATAGTGGTCTTACATACAGTTAGTGTCGGCAGGAATGGAACAGAAATCTCGTATATGAAAAATTTTTAGTATATATAGCGGAGTAGCTTTCTTTGTTTGAAGGCTTCAAGTGAGAGAGAGGATAGGATCAAACCATCGCATCACCAAAAGGTGCTCGGGTGTACCTTAGAGCAACGAAAACGAAGACTTTCGAGAACAAATATTGGACCGGGAATCAAAAGGGGTAAAGTAAAGTCTAAGCGCATATGGCACGAAAAGGAAATCCGATGTCGGTAAGACTTGATCTGAATCGTAGTTCAGATTCAAGTCGGTTCAGTGAGGGCGACCGCGAAAGTCACCGAATGGGTCAGTCTTTTCCTTCAGTTTGTCCTATATTAAAAAAAAGCGTGGGAGGACATTGCAGATGTCCGGGACGGACACGACTTCTTCTAACGCTAGAAGACCACTGGAAGACACCCGGGACCAGAGCATGTCGTGAAAGAAGCACACTGGGCGGGCGTGCTTCGACCGTGTCTCCGGGGCACAGTTGAATGTAGATATCATGAATGCGAGGTGCAGGAGACCAGGCCGAGAAACCCGGGCAACCACTCCCCTATGTGCCGATCGCTAGCGCATCCAGGGCCCCGGCGCCCAGCTCGGCCGGAGAGGCCTAGCCTGATCTGAGAAGTGCTAATTCGGTTCGGATAGACTTCATTCAAGAACGCCGCCGCCCCTGGAATCAATAAGAAAACAAGTGCAAAGTTTCAGATCAGTGAATAAATCGAAACGAAAGAAGAGACGTTTCTCGCTCGGCGCCTAAAGCGCACTATGCTCCGCTTCAACAAATGAGAGTTTTCGGTGGAACCGGTGAACCACGCGAGCTGGTTAGATGCGCGGGGCAGAGGGCTCGTAGTACCTGCTAGCGCAGCTATGCTCTGTAAGGGAAGGAGCCTAAATCGAACCCCTTCTTTCTTTTTTTTCTTTGAAAAAAAGCAGTACAAAGAGATTCTCGGATGAGACTAAGCAGCCACCGACCGTTCTGACGCGCCCCTGACCTATCTTGATTAAGACCGAAAACTCTCTAAAATGGAGCCTGGTTTAAGCTGTCAAACAAATGATAGAATAGAAAAAAAAAGAACCACTAGTAGGGATATGGATGGAGTCTCGCTCAGTAAAGAGAGTTGTAGATTTGTAGAAAAGGAGAAGAGCCTTTACTTGATATATTATATATAAGTATTAGTAAAGCGCTAACGCTGCCATTTTTCTAAAGCAACAAGCGCGAAACTTTACTTTTTGAGAAAGAAGGTGCTTGTTGCCGCTTTATTAGTAAGTAAGCTTGTTTTATATCATATCAATAAAGGCGAAAGGTTGCTTTACCAAATAATATAAGGCGCGTTAGCGCTTTAGAAGGACATTTAGGCTTTACTAATAGAATATATAGGGCGTTTTTTTTCACGCAGGTTTGGAACCCTATACAAGGGGCGTTTCCTTTCAAATGACAACAGCCTCTTCCTGCTGCGAGGGCGTTGCGCGAAACCAAACCGCCCCCCCCCGCCCGATCAAGTACCAGTTGCTTTGCCGGCGGGCCCACTTAGGTTAGGGGGGCATTGTCCCTCAGTTCTTACCAACCTCCGGTGTGTAATCGACATGTTGCTAGCTTCAACTCGGTTGAATAAGAATCATTGATTCCCTATGCTGTCCATTTCTTATTCATTCAGGGCGCTCGGCCGGTGCTCCTTTAAAAAACCAAAACCACTCTGAACGTAAGGGAAGATAAGGGAAGACCGCCTGAGCGAACCGACCGAAAGGACTTTTGACTTATTTGAACCGAACGATAGCGGCTTAAAGCTAAGCCTATCACGAGCAGCGTCGCTGCTTGATCGGCGGGGAGGAGCATCTCAAAGTATGGGGCAAAGGATCAAGCGCTTTTACTTTGTCCCCCGGGATCCACCACGGGTTGGGTTTGAGAGCCGTGTGATGGGTGACTATCCAGCACGGTTCGGGGAGCACTTTTTGTCTGCGTTGGTGAATGGAAGCCCCCACTATCAAGCAAGAAAGAAGCGGCTCTTCCCACGGCGGAGTCCCCATTGACTCTATTTATTATTATGGTAAATCAGTGTATCAAGATGTCAATCTGAGATCTTATTTCGGTTCAATACGTCCACCTACGAGACTGACCTTTGGCTTTCGTCTCGGTACGTGTATTATAATAAATTTTCCCAAAAGAACATTCATTCATTTCTTTCTTCCCCGTCGACCACGACGACTGAAACGACACGAAAAATCCAGACCCGGAAAGGAGAAGGGCCGGTGGTGGGCATTTGGGAAAGTCGGGCCGATCGGGTGTCTTCATTCAAGCGACGATACAGAAGAAGAACGAAACGAAGTGAGAGGCCGGGGGGCAGGGAAAAGAGTCGAGTCGATCAGGCTCGACGACCGGGAGAAGCAAAACGAAATTAGGATTTGGCCGAAAAAGAAGCAACGCTATGGATACCATGACCGATCACCATCGATAAAGAAGAATCTTTCTAAATCACTTCGGGTCAGCAGGGCCTTCAAGCATCCGAAATACGCCGGGGTTGTAAATGACATAGCGTTCCTGATAGAAAATGACGACTCCTTCAGAAAAACTAAGTTATTCAAGTTCTTTTTGCCAAAGAAGTCCCGCTCCGACGGCCCGACGAGTCATCTACTTAAAAGGACCCTCCCTGCAGTGCGCCCCTCCTTCAATTATTTGGTCATGCAATACTTATTGAATACAAAGAACCAAATGAATTTCGACCCCGTCGTAGTTCTCAATCATTTCGTGGCACCGGGCGTGGCTGAACCATCTACGATGGGGGGAGCGAATGCACAGGGAAGAAGCTTAGATAAGAGAATACGTTCTCGCATCGCTTTTTTTGTAGAAAGCTCGACCAGCGAGAAAAAGTGTTTGGCCGAAGCCAAAAAGAGGTTGACCCGCTTCATTCGCCAAGCGAATGATCTTCGCTTCTCGGGAACAACAAAAACCACCATCTCGCTCTTTCCTTTTTTCGGTGCTACCTTTTTCTTTCCAAGGGATGGGATTGGGATGTATAATAACCTTTTTTTTGAGGATGCCCGGGAACAACTCCTAGGTCAATTAAGGATCAAATGTTGGAACCTCATGGGTAAGGATAAGGTAATGGAATTGATAGAGAAATTCATAGACCTAGGTAGGATAGGAGAATTGATAAGGGGAATAGAGATGATGATAGAGATCATACTGAGAAACAGAATAATTCCGTACGGGTACAACTCTTATTTGAACGAAGTGAAAAAAATGCGATCTTTGTTGTCTAATAGAACAAACACTAATACCTTAATTGAGTCGGTCAAGATCAAATCTGTTTATCAAAGTGCTTCTCCGATTGCTCAAGACATCTCTTTTCAACTGAGAAACAAAACAAGATCATTTCGTTCCATTTTTAGTAAAATAGTGAAGGATATTCCATTAGTAATGAAAAAAGGGGTTGAGGGGATCCGTATATGTTGTTCAGGTCGATCAAAAGGCGCAGAAATTGCTAGAACTGAATGCGGAAAGTATGGAAAAATATCTCGTAATGTATTTAACCAGAAAATAGATTATGCTCCTGCGGAAGTATCTACCCGTTACGGAATCTTAGGTGTCAAAGTGTGGATTTCATTTTGTAAAAAATAAGGGGGACATGCTTTTTCTAGAAAGGCTATTCTTCACTTCGGGCCCGGTGGAACTTGTTCCAAACGAGCCCTCTTCGGGCGAATTCATTTTTTCTGCCGTTTCCTTAGCGTTTCACACTAAGCAAGTAAACTACCTTTTTTATTTTTCATTTTTTATAGTTGCCTCTGCGGTTATCCTACGTATGAAAAGGGATCCCGTTTTGATTGCTCTTTTTCGTTCCCGCCCTCTCACAATGCGGCCCTTTTTCTTTGCAATAGCGTTTTTATTAATAATCTGTGTAAACATCCAAATAGCCGCCTGCGACGGGGGAATTCCTTCTCCCGTGCCAAGTTTACATCCGGAGGTTCCCCCCGACACCGGTGTTCCCCAAGGGGCACCGGTGCAGATTCCTGTCCCACCTGAAATTCCCCAACTAGAACGGCCTTTAATGTCCAGGGCTGATAGGTGGGAGGAACTTCAGCTACGGTTAAGTTTGTATTTCCTCGGGAGAAACAGTTGGTTGGACGTCGGGCAATTCGTGAGAATCCTGGAGAGGCAGGTGCCTATAGAAACAAAGATAGAAGCTGCATTGGTGGACGATGGATATAATCGGGAGGATATCCTACAAAAGAGGGCCGAAATAAGGGGAATCCTCTTTAACCGTGGGGTGAACGCGCTTTCTGAACGTACCTTAGATGAGTATTTGGACCAAATCGAAAGAAATGGCACTCGGCAGAGCACTCCCTATAGAAACGTAAGTAGGGCTATCCAGAATTTGGATCTAATTCTGTGACTCCTTCTTTCTCCCATGCTTTCCGTTGGTCAACAACCAACCACAGCTCTCTATAGTTCTTCACTACTCGTACAGGAAGGTAAGAACCACTTTTTTTCTGGAGGGAATCATTTTTTCTCAATCAAGAATGCCTCAACTGGATAAATTCACTTATTTCACACAATTCTTCTGGTCATGCCTTTTCCTCTTTACTTTCTATATTCCCAT